TTTGAGCTTGATGCAAATGGCTAAAATATCTTCTGCTTTATATGATTATCAATCAAATAAAAAGTTATTCTATGTACCAATCCTTACATCTCCTACTACCGGTGGGGTGACAGCTAGTTTTGGTATGTTGGGGGATATCATTATTGCCGAACCCAATGCCTACATTGCGTTTGCGGGTAAAAGAGTAATTGAACAAACATTGAATAAAACAGTACCCGAAGGTTCACAAGCGGCTGAGTATTTATTCCAGAAGGGCTTATTCGATCTAATCGTACCACGTAATCCTTTAAAAAGCGTTCTGAGTGAGTTATTTCAACTCCATACTTTCTTTCCTTTGAATCAAAATTAGAACATTAAGTTCAATTATTTTGAGCAAACAAGTAATTAGTTTATCAGAATCCAAGTCAAAATTAGACGAATGGGGTTTTCTTTGTTGACATAAGATCTAATCGTATAAAGAATCAAAAGTCACAAAAAATCCGCCCCTTTTTCTATATTCCTGATTATTGATCAAGACGCCTCTATCAACAAGATAAAAGATGAAATTCTTTTTTTCGTGAAATTAGGCAAATAAAAAAAATATCCTCTTCTCGTCATATATAATTAAAATCTACAAAATATAGAATTTTTTATCTTTCTATATCTTACGATAATCCTATTTTGACTAAGAATCCCTGCTCCTGCTGGATGGGATTCTAACAAACCCTTCAATATAAATATATAAATATAATTAATTTTTAAGAATATAATTAATTTTTAAGAAACTTTTTGCTTAGTAAATGAAATTCGAAGACAAGAGCAAAAAATGAAGAAAAGAATAATAATAATATCTCATCCATATCCTTTCAAATCTTTCATGTAGAAATTAGATCTATACTTAATAGATATTAAGTAATAATAATTCCAATTTCTAATTATCAAATTATAATAAGATATCTTTATATATAATAAGATATCTTTATATTATAAATATAAATAATAATAAAAGGTACAAATAATAAATCGAGGTACCCATTCTATGACAACTCTTAACTTTCCCTCTGTTTTGGTGCCTTTAGTAGGCCTAGTCTTTCCGGCAATCGCAATGGCTTCTTTATTTCTTCATGTTCAAAAAAACAAGATTGTTTAGAGCCGATGGGCCAAAATCTCATCTATTTTTTTTTTTCAAAACTGACGCTTGTATCATAACACAGATATCCATTTAGCAAAATATGGTATAAGCGGCTTCCGCCGAAAAACTCTTATGTCTGCAGAAAATGGTATTAGGGGTAAATGTATTCTAGCTATTTTCAAATAGACCCGAATTGACGGATGGCTGAACTGTAAAGTTGGTCTATCTATATGTATGTGGCTATCTTTAGTGAGATCATACGAAGGGTATGTTATTAGTTTAGATCTAACCAATTTAATGAATTACTCCTAAAGGTTCACATCAAACTAGTGCTAGTTGATGCGAGTTACTTCGGAAACAAAAGGACTAAAGTCAAATTCATTTGGGGTATTCTCTCAATTCCAAAAAACGCAACCGGATCAAGTATGAGTTGTCGATCAGAACATATATGGATAGAACCTATAACGGGGGCTCGAAAAACAAGTAATTTCTGCTGGGCTGTTATCCTTTTTTTAGGTTCATTAGGATTCTTGTTGGTTGGAACCTCCAGTTATCTTGGTAGAAATTTGATATCTTTATTTCCGTCTCAGGAAATAGTTTTTTTTCCACAAGGAATTGTGATGTCTTTCTATGGGATCGCGGGTCTTTTTATTAGCTCCTATTTGTGGTGCACAATTTCGTGGAATGTAGGTAGTGGTTATGATCGATTTGATAGAAAAGACGGAATAGTGTGTATCTTTCGGTGGGGATTTCCTGGAAAAAATCGTCGGGTCTTCCTCCGATTTCTTATAAAAGATATTCAGTCCGTCAGAATAGAAGTTAAAGAGGGTATTTATGCTCGTCGTGTCCTTTATATGGATATCAGAGGCCAGGGAGCCATTCCATTGACTCGTACTGATGAGAATTTTACTCCACGGGAAATGGAACAAAAAGCTGCTGAATTGGCCTATTTCTTGCGTGTACCAATTGAAGTATTTTAAGAAATGAGCCAAGAAATCAATGCTTTCTCAGCAGGAGGGTAAAAACGCAAGAATCCTATTTTTCTATAACATAACTTAATTGAGGTTTCTTCAGAACATTCATTCGAGTCAAAGCATACATATATGCAACAAGTATAAAATAAAACTCTTTTGGGGATCTTTTATATGTATCGAAATATACATAACTCAATTCAATAAAAAATCAGAAACAAATCGAAATATCTCATAATCAACCATTTCGAAATAAGGAAATTCCCCCCTTTTTTACTTGTTGGAATTGAGACTTTAGATTCAGATAGATCATATCTTGTAATTTTTTAGAAGCTTCTTTTTATACTTTTTGTGCTCCTTAATGACCAAAAAATTGGATCTCTTATAATGATAACTAGCCAATTTATGTCGTTTTTTGCCACTCATTTTTCACAATATTCTTCAGAAATTTCCCTCAATTATTCTATCCCTGACTACTCATAGTCAGTTAAATTTTTTCGAAATATAAGATATTTTGATATAATGATAGAAAAGGAGTTCTTTCGTCTCAAAATATGAATAATATTCATATTCATTATTTAAATTCTTCCGGGCATTCATCGAAAGGAGATATGTGCTTCGAATTTGACCAATTGAGATATAGGGAAACAATATTTTTGATTATTTATTCATTCGAATTTTTCGCCTATTTCTGTATTTTTTTCGAGATTCAAGGCCTAACCACGAAATCACAAATAAAAAAGAGTGCATAGATTCATAGGTTCGATAACTTGTAATAGAACTGATGCGTGAGAGAAATATTAGATTACATAGAGTCGATGAATGAGATGGGTTCATTAACAATTCACAGATGAAAAAATGGCAAAAAAGAAAGCATTCACTCCTATTTTATATCTTGCATCTATAGTATTTTTGCCCTGGTGGATTTCTCTCTCATTTCAAAAAAGTCTGGAATCCTGGGTTACTAATTGGTGGAATACTAGGCAATCCGAAACTTTTTTGAATGATATTGAAGAAAAGAGTATTCTAGAAAAATTCATAGAATTAGAGGAACTCCTCTTCTTAGAGGAAATGATCAAGGAATACTCGGAGACACATCTACAAAACCTTCGTATAGGAATTCACAAAGAAACAATCCAATTAATCAAGATACACAACGAGGGTCGTATTCATACGATTTTGCACTTCTCGACAAATATAATCTGTTTCATTATTCTAAGTGGTTATTCTATTTTGGGTAATAAAGAACTTGTTATTCTTAACTCTTGGGCTCAGGAATTCCTATATAACTTAAGTGACACAATAAAAGCTTTTTCTCTTCTTTTATTAACTGATTTATGTATCGGATTTCATTCGCCCCATGGTTGGGAACTGATGATTGGCTTTGTCTACAAGGATTTTGGATTTGTTCATAATGATCAAATTATATCTGGCCTTGTTTCCACTTTTCCAGTCATTCTAGATACAATTTTAAAATATTGGATTTTCCGTTATTTAAATCGCGTATCTCCGTCACTTGTAGTGATTTATCATTCAATGAATGACTGAAAAATTATCTACCTAATCCAATTATAATTATAATGTTTCTTACTTTGCAGTTGTACATAAGCAAAACATTGAAAATCGTACTTACTCTTTATCTTTTTACCCATCCCGGAGATTCATCCTATATATTAATCCAGTCAAATTATTCCAGTAAATAACAGAATCGTGGATAGGAAACTCCATTAGTGACCTACCCCAATTTATTGTATAAATTTTCGGGATCAATGGTTGGACCATGCAAACTAGAAATACTTTTTCTTGGATAAAGGAACAGATTACTCGATCTATTTCCGTATCGCTCATGATATATATCATAACTCGTACATCCATTTCAAATGCATATCCCATTTTTGCACAGCAGGGTTATGAAAATCCACGAGAAGCGACTGGACGTATTGTATGCGCCAATTGCCATTTAGCTAATAAACCAGTGGATATTGAGGTTCCGCAAACGGTACTTCCCGATACTGTATTTGAAGCAGTTGTTCGAATTCCTTATGATATGCAACTGAAACAAGTTCTTGCTAATGGTAAAAAAGGGGGTTTGAATGTAGGGGCTGTTCTTATTTTACCAGAGGGTTTTGAATTAGCCCCTTCCGATCGTATTTCCCCCGAGATAAAAGAAAAGATGGGCAATCTGTCTTTTCAGAGCTATCGCCCCAATCAAAAAAATATTCTTGTCATAGGCCCTGTTCCTGGTCAGAAATATAGTGAAATCACCTTTCCTATTCTTTCCCCCGACCCCGCTACTAAGAAAGAGATTCACTTCTTAAAATATCCTATATACGTAGGCGGAAATAGGGGAAGGGGCCAGATTTATCCTGACGGGAGCAAGAGTAACAATACAGTTTATAATGCTACAGCATCAGGTATAGTAAGCAAAATCCTACGAAAAGAAAAGGGGGGATACGAAATAACCATAGCGGATGCATCGGATGGACGTCAAGTGGTTGATATTATCCCTCCGGGGCCAGAACTTCTTGTTTCAGAAGGGGAATCTATCAAATTTGATCAACCGTTGACAAGTAATCCTAATGTGGGCGGATTTGGTCAGGGAGATGCAGAAATAGTACTTCAAGATCCATTACGTGTACAAGGCCTTTTGTTCTTCTTCGCATCTGTTATTTTGGCACAAATATTTTTGGTTCTTAAAAAGAAACAGTTCGAGAAGGTTCAATTGTCCGAAATGAATTTCTAGACTCGCGGATTTATCGACATCAAGTTTGTAAAAAGAACCAAATTCTTTTTAGTAATTATCATTATCTATATCTATGATAAAAAATGAAATATCTATGATAAAAAATGAAATTCTAAAAAGCCTTTTGTTTGTTTATACTCTTTTTCTACGAGATGCCGGGAATTCCTTGTACCAC